ATGCTTTCAGACTGACTTTTCAATAAAGAAGTTGCCTGTGTTCAGTTAGTAGGAACCGGGCGTCTCCCCCTTCAAAACTATGTGATGCCCGACCCAACCGGCTTTTGGGTGCTATTCCTTCCTCCAGGAGTGAAGTTCCTAAATGAAAGAGGAGGATAAGGGATTCTTTTCAAACTGAATCTCAGATGTCGATGAACCCCAATCAATCCCTTTCGTACCATCTTTTATAGGATGAATCTGATTAACTTCCTGAACCACCAGCAGTTGACTCTGGGCCTTTAGTCCTTACTCCTTCCGAGAAACTAAAGTCGCCCCTTCTTCCACATCAACCCTCGTAAGTAGCAGAGTCCCACCAGTTCACTTCCTTGAATTCTGAGCCTACCAATAGCGGGAGAAATGTCCAGTTCAACCGAAACTACTGCTGCATATGCATAAAGGGCAAGCACCGAAACAAAGGAATGATCAAAGAGAGGCCGAAAGGTGGGCATTGTCTCATATCGTGACATAGATCTAGCTGCACAGCAAACACTCCGCATATCTACCTACGTCAATCTTTCCCCTTGCTTTCATTTCTTTCACTGGAACCAGTTCCATTCTTCCTTCTCTCAATCAAAGGAAGGGAATGCAACCTTGATCGATCGAAAGAAGCCTCCATGGCAACAAACAAGAAGGCCATAACCGATCCAAGTCAGCCAAGCATACCAGCCAGGGAGCCAAAAGAGAGTGAAAGCGAGCATAGGCAGGTCATTCTTTTAGATTGATGGGAGTTATAGCGTAGCTAGTGAGTGAACAATGAGGCTATGCTTTCTAAAAGGCACTGTAAGCTCATGGTCAATCCATTCATCGAACAAGATCCCTTCATCGGAAGGAAAGAGGAGACGGGAACGGGTGTAATCTTCACTCACCGAAGATTATTCTCTTCACATAGATCTCGGGATACGAGACCTTCCTTCAACTACGAACTAAGCCTTTAAAGTTGAAAGAAAGGAGTAGTGAAATGAAAGAAGAAGGGAATTCCTGTATGGATAGTCCCATCCCAATCCAATACGAAAACGAGTAATGAGCCCCTTTATGTTGTGGGCAGCAGAGATTAGATTCTTATTCTTCTCTTTTCTTTGGTACCAGCCTTGATATCTCAATCTTGCAAGTCCTTTCTTTAGTGAAGGCAGGCATCGGAACGAACTCCGCGGAGAGCCACTCTTTGGTCCAATAAAGAGACAGATCAGCATCCATATAATCTATCTGAGGCAGTCTGCCGCATCAAGAAGAAGCGCACATCTTTTTTTCGAGAATCTATCCCCTTTCTTACCGGAAGTGACATAAAAGAATATCTCCATTAAAGGAAGATTGGACAATGGGGATCTTTACCTAAAGGTGCGGAGCGAAGTCTGCATTTCTTGCTAGTTCTTCTCCCAGTCTCGGACTCAGCCTTTTAGCCGATTCGCACCTTTACTCTCTTTCTCAATCGAGCCCTTTTTAGGTTTAGGGTCAGATCAATAGAGAAGTCAGGCACTCGATAGACTTAAAGGAAGGTTCCGCCCGTAAATTGATTGATCAATGTGACCATTGATAGGGGAAGCAGCAACAGAGACAGATTGAGTGCTAAAGCTTCTGTCCCGTAACGGTTGATCCGTCGGATTTTCGCCTTAAATGACCTATTGTAGGAGGTGGCCTTCCCAAGGCCAGAGGACTGGTGACAACAGTACCATAACGGTTTTTATTTTAAAGCAACACAGGTTACCGCGCGAGGTCGTGGTAGAAAGAATCTTGGCCGTGGTCGTAGTTCATTGGTGATTGTCAACGAGGGGAGTGGAAGTTTTTCAGGTAAGCCATACTTCCAAGGTGAGCCGTAAGGCGAACTATTAGAGTGGGTAAGCGCCTCTACTTTTCTTATAGTGGGTAGAGGGTTTCTGAGCTAACTGGCCATGTCATGTTGGTACCACCACAATTTTAGGAATTATTTTATTGATTGATCGACCAGTGGGATATTCTCTTACGTACAGAATTAACGGGCTTAACGAAGCTCTTCGATGCGCTTCGCGTCTCTGTTTGTTCGTCCCAGTCTCTGTTCGGGTCTCTCCTTCATTTCATGGCATGGCTCTCTCTTAGAGCCTTGTACCTTTATTCAATGAGATTTTTTTGAGGATGGGTGTTGCTTTCTTTCATGTTGGAATTTCTCCCGCTGTAAGATATAGGAGTTCTCCCGGCTTTCTTTATGATAGTAGTGTTCTTTCTATTCCTTCCAGCCGAGGGAGAAGAAGGGTAAAAGCAAGAAAGGTAAGCATGTCGTGTCGACGCACGCGAAAGGCTATCAATGTACAAGTCCACTTCGATAGCCAAGCAATGAGGGAGTCTGAAGAGACTTCCAGTTCGCTGGACTTAGTTTTAGATACTCCAAGCCTCGTTATGTTAATTCTATTCTGTAACGGATTTCGATATTTAATGTACAGGTCGGTTGGGAACCTAATAAGACAAGCCAAGCGCTTAGCTTAGTTCGGCCGTTTACAAGAGTGAATACCGAAACAGACAATTCCAGATGCCCTCAGACAGATGCCACTAAACAAGTAAAGGACAACAGACAGTATTCGTGGATCGGGAAGACCAACTCTCATTCAAGGAAGCGGACCGTTGATGACAGCAGGCCGGGAAGGACAGATGCTACTAATAAAGTAAAGCCGATGAGGTTTTTATTCCTTAGGCAAGACTCGGATACTGCATGCGAGAAGTAGAATAGTTTACTGAACAACTACTTAGATCTTGATTGATTTGGATGCAATGTTTATAATAACTCCAAAAAAAGCCATCCCATGAGTATAAATGACCCCACTACCTGTATAAAGCGTACATCTCTGCTCAAGGAGTAGGTCAAAGCTTTTTTATAAGAAAAAAAAGTAAAAAGCTGGAATCCGAGAAGACAAGACCCCCTAAGAGCGTCTTGTAAACCCATTATTCGATCTGGAGATCCCGGCAAGGCTGGCTGCCGGAGACATCACTAAACCCAGGGATGTCTCTTGCAAAGAAGAATTCGTAGAGATTTTCCCAGAACCCCAGTCCAGCCTACTCGACTTATATAATCTAGAATCCCACTCTCCGCCCTTCTTAGTAGTAGGCGAATAGTGACCCTCTTTGTATGCGCATTTACACGACGGGCACGTTTAAAGATCTCCCGCAACGAGAACCTAACACATGGTTTATTGAGAGTAAGCTGATTAAATAAATGGATCATAGGTTGGTTGAATATTGAGTTCCGCTTAGGCTACGTGTTCTGTTCACGCGCTACTAAGCCGCACACAGGATCTTAGACAGGTTTCGTCCTCTTTCGGGAACACCTTCTTACTAGTAGGGGCTAAGCCGGATGCAAATATACCGAAAAAATAAGATATCTATGATTCTACGAAGAGTAGATTCGACCCTTATGTTATGGCTCGTCTCGCGCTTAGTCACTCGCGGGATTCGGATAGGGGAGCAGCAAGTCTTTTCTGAAAAAACTCGCAGTTCTCCCCCTTTAAAATAAAAATTTATATTAATAACTATTTGGTTGAATCGGACAGGGACTTCTATAAAGATCTTTCCACTCATTCCTCATACTCAAAGTCGAAGTCACGGCATGGGGGGCTCGGAAAAATAACGAGAATCGGTGTCGTGGTGGTGCTACGAGATGGCGATTTATCGTATAGAAGAATAGATCCGCGGACCTATTGATTGACCATAGATGCGAACCGATCGACCGCTATCTACGAGAAGATAACTAGTTATTCTATCGTTCAAGGGCAAGGGGAGAAATGGGCGCGGCTTGCCTAGATCTCGTATTTCCCATGTAGTCCGTCGGTCAAACCAACGATTCTCTTCTCAAAGTAATAGAGAGATTCTTTTTTTTCTTTTTTCGGTATGTAGCTCCGCGAGCTAGGAGCGCATCATCGGGGCAGGGTGAAAACGAACATAGGATCATCATCATGGCCCTTTTCTTTTTTCTTTTGTTTGTGTCCGTTTTTTTTTTTTTAAGGCTTATCCGGGGGCTGTTGCTCTGGGGCATCCAATTCTTCTTCTTTTGCTGCTGATCTCACATCGAGAGCAGCTCCTTCTTGTTCAGGGTCATCAGATGTCCATTCCTCTCCCAGCAAGAAAACGGATGCAGCCCTTTATTAGTAATGGAGGCTTTCTAGCGCGCCCCCCCTTTACTAATAAAGCGTTAGCCGTTGCTTGCCTTACGTGTATATAATATAGAAGGGTCGAGCTGAATTCCATCCAGCCTCTGATTCCGAGAAATCGGTCAAGCGGGGGGCTACCCTCGACTCACCTCTCTATCTATAAAAACCCCTCCCCGGAGGAGAGCAGAAGCTCCAGGATGAGAATGAATCCGGGAATCCAGGACATACTCATCCTGATCCACCGTGGAATTTTCGGAATCTACAAAAACATTCTAGGAGAGGGCTCGTAATGATCTTCTCAAAGATCACAAGGTGCTGAAGTGGCAGGCAGGATAGGGGGGAGGACCCGTAGGTTTTTGTGAAAGGGATGCTCTTATCATGTTATTGCTGAAAAGAAAAACCTAATTCCTCTATTTTATTTGATGTCGATTCATCCATACTTCCATTCTTTGTAGAGGGAGGCTAACTGCTTGCCGGCTGGGAGCTGTATGAGCGGTAACGTCCACGTACGGCTCCGTGAGAAGGGCGGTGGACAGAAATGGCCTTGTTGTACCTCACTCTCGTCTTCAATGGGGTCTGCTCTTTTTTTTTTGGGAGAGTATGCCAATATGATCTTAATGAGGTGCGGGGCTTTGCATCTGACATTCGTTGGGCTTCCCTCTTCGGGAGCCTGCGTCCCGGCGTTTTTGTGCAATAAACCCCTCCGGCCGAAGACTAGTGGTAGGTGGTCCCGCGGAGCTTTCGGAGAAGGGTAGCCTAGTGTGTAAGCACAGCAATGAACCGCGGCGAACCCTCAGACGACCTATCTAAGATTAGGGGGGAGATCCTCAGTAGTGGTGACCCTTTCACTCT